AATGGAGTGCCTGATTAAAGGATTATCTTGATAGGGTAAATAAAGTAATTATTTTTACCTCCATTAACATACATTATATAGAATTAAACTAAATCCTTCAGTTTCAAAATCTGACGTGCATCTTACACTTTAACGTATAAATAGAAAGGTAAGCTAATTAAGCTAATGGGTTCATACCCCATTCATAGAAGTATCAATCTTCTCCTTTTTAATGTACAACAACTATAAAAAACTTCTCTTCCTATCAACATTAATGATAGGAACGATCTTGTCCATTTCATCAAATTCCTGATTTGGAATTTGAATAGGACTTGAGATCAACTTACTCTCGTTTATTGCCATATTAACAGATAATAAGAATGTAATAATAAACGAATCAGCAATTAAATATTTTATTGTTCAAGCAATAGCATCAACAATGCTATTATTTTCAATTTTGCTGATTCAAATAAAATTTCCAATTAAATGAGAAAAGGAAATTATCCCTTCAATAATAATCAGATCTAGATTATTAATTAAAATTGGAGCTGCTCCATTTCACTTTTGGTTTACAGAAGTTATAAGAGCATCAAGATGAATTAATTGTTTAATTCTAATAACGTGACAAAAAATTGCACCAATAATAGTAATATCTTACTGTATTCAAATAAGAAAATTTATTTTTCTAATTACTATTTCAAGAATTATTATTGGTGCATTAGGTGGTCTTAATCAAACCTCATTACGACAAATTTTAGCTTACTCATCAATTAGTCATCTTGGGTGAATAATGAGATCAATAATTATTAGAGAAAACGTGTGAGAATTATATTTCATTATTTATACAATTTTGAGTGTAATTATGATTTTCATATTTAAAAGAATAAATTTATTCTATGTGAACCAATTATATTCAAAAAGAAATATAAAAATAGAAATTAAATTCATAATAATTCTATCACTTCTTTCATTAGGTGGTCTACCACCTTTTCTTGGATTTTTACCAAAATGAATAGTAATTCAATCACTCATTGAAAATGAATTAACAACAATATTAACGATTATAGTGATCTTAACAACAATCACATTATATTACTACATACGAATTAGATTCTCAGCACTAATTATATCATACACAGAAAATTCATGAATAATAACTATCAGAGAAAATAAATCTGAATTTATTTTTCCAATAATAGTAACAGTATCAACTCTAGGATTATTATGCACTTCAAATTTTATCTTATTATACTAAGGCCTTAAGTTAAAAAAACTAATAACCTTCAAAGTTTTAATTAAAAGATAATCTTTTAGGCCTTAGTATAATAAATACACCTTTAGAATTGCAGTCTAATATCATATTTGAATACAAAGCCTAATAATATTTGGTAAGAGAGAAATAAATCTCATAAATAGATTTACAATCTACCACTTATAATTCAGCCACCTTACCGAAAAAATGATTATTCTCGACAAATCATAAGGATATTGGTACTTTGTATTTTATGTTCGGGGCATGAGCAGGAATAGTAGGAACATCAATAAGAATAATCATTCGTACTGAATTAGGTCAACCAGGACCTTTAATTGGAGATGATCAAATTTATAATGTTATTATTACAGCACATGCATTTGTAATAATTTTCTTTATAGTTATACCTATTATAATTGGTGGATTTGGTAATTGACTTGTACCATTAATAATTGGAGCTCCAGATATAGCATTCCCACGAATAAATAATATAAGATTCTGATTATTACCACCATCATTAACCCTTTTACTTTCATCTTCAATAACTGATATAGGAGCAGGAACAGGATGAACTGTTTACCCACCACTAGCTGGTGCAATTGCACATGGAGGGTCATCAGTAGATTTAGCTATTTTTTCATTACATTTAGCAGGTGTTTCTTCAATTTTAGGAGCAGTAAACTTTATTACAACAGCAATTAATATAAAATCAGAAAGTATATCATTAGATCAAACACCATTATTTGTTTGATCAGTAGTTATTACAGCATTATTATTATTATTATCATTACCAGTATTAGCAGGAGCTATTACAATACTATTAACTGATCGAAATCTTAATACATCATTCTTTGACCCTGCAGGTGGGGGTGACCCTATTTTATATCAACATTTATTTTGATTCTTTGGTCATCCAGGGGTTTATATTTTAATTCTTCCCGGATTTGGGATTATTTCACATATTGTGTGTCAAGAAAGAGGAAAAATTGAATCATTTGGAACACTAGGAATAATCTACGCAATATTATCAATTGGACTAATAGGATTTATTGTATGAGCACATCATATATTTACAGTAGGAATAGACGTAGATACACGAGCATACTTTACATCAGCAACAATAATTATTGCTGTACCAACAGGAATTAAGGTATTTAGATGAATAGCAACTTTATATGGTACAAAGTTCAAATTTAACCCACCACTATTATGAGCTCTAGGATTTATTTTTTTATTTACAATTGGTGGATTAACAGGATTAGTTTTAGCAAATTCTTCACTAGATATTGTATTACATGATACTTACTATGTAGTTGCACATTTCCATTATGTTTTATCAATAGGAGCAGTATTTGCAATTATAGGAGGAATTATTCAATGATACCCTTTATTTACAGGATTAACAATAAATAATACATGATTAAAAATTCAATTCACTATTATATTTATTGGAGTAAATTTAACATTCTTCCCACAACATTTCTTAGGATTAGCAGGAATACCTCGACGATATTCTGATTATCCAGATGCATATACATCATGAAATATTATTTCAAGAATTGGATCTATAATTTCAATTGTTGGTATTATTATATTTATTGTAATTATATGAGAAAGAATAATTTCTAATCGAACAGTTATATTTAGAACAAATATAAGTAGATCAACAGAATGATTACAAAATAATCCACCTGCAGAACACAGATACTCAGAATTACCATTAATTTCTAGATTCTAATATGGCAGATTAGTGCAGTAGATTTAAGCTCTAAATATAAAGGTTTGACCTTTTATTAGAAAATTTATGGCAACATGATCAAATTTATCATTACAAGATGGAGCTTCACCATTAATAGAACAGTTATCATTCTTTCATGACCATACTATAGTTGTACTATTATTAATTACTGTAATTGTAGGATACTCACTAAGATATATATTAATAATTAATTATACTAATCGAAATATATTACATGGACATCTAATTGAAACCATCTGAACAGCTCTCCCAGCTATTACATTAATTTTTATTGCATTACCATCACTACGATTACTTTATTTATTAGATGACTCAGTAGATGCAATAATTACAATTAAAACAATTGGACGACAATGATATTGAAGCTATGAATATTCAGATTTTATTGATGTAGAATTTGACGCTTATATAACAACAGAAAAAGATTTAGAAAATGAAGGATTCCGATTATTAGATGTAAATAACCGAACAATTCTACCAATAAATACAGAAGTTCGAGTACTTACTAGTGCATCAGATGTTCTTCATTCATGAGCAGTACCTGCATTAGGTATTAAAATTGATGCAACACCAGGACGTCTAAATCAAGGAACATTTACAATTAACCGACCTGGTCTATTTTTTGGACAATGCTCAGAAATTTGTGGAGCAAATCACAGATTTATACCAATCGTAATTGAAAGAACTTCAGTTAAAATATTTATTAAATGATTATCTAAAATAATATAAGGAGTTAGTTAAAAAATAACATTAGAATGTCAATCTAAAATAACTATAATAATAGTACACCTTGATCATCAGATGACTGAAAGTAAGTAATGGTCTCTTAAACCAAAAAATAGTAAATTAACGACTACTTCTGATGAGGAAATTTTTCCAAATCCCACAAATATCACCAATAATATGATTTTCACTGTTTATTATATTTTCAATTACATTAATTATATTTAATCAAATAAATTTCTTCTCATATAAACCTAATATAATTAAAAAAATAGAAAAAAAAATAATTGATAAAAAGAACTTAAATTGAAAATGATAACAAACTTATTTTCAACATTTGAACCTTCAACTAACATTTTTAATTTATCATTAAATTGAACTAGAACATTTCTAGGAATTTTATTTATTCCATTAATATATTGACTTTTACCATCACGAATTAATATTATTTGAAATAAAATTAATTTAACTTTAAATAGTGAATTTAAAAATCTATTAAGACCAAAATCATTTAATGGAACAACATTTATTTTTATTTCAATCTTTATTATAATAATATTTAATAATTTTATAGGACTATTCCCTTATATTTTTACAAGAACAAGACATCTTGCTTTTACATTTACAATTGCTTTACCCATATGATTAAGATTTATATTATTTGGATGAATCAATTATACTAATCATATATTCTCACATTTAGTTCCACAAGGAACACCACCAGCATTAATATCATTTATAGTACTAATTGAAACTATTAGTAATATTATTCGACCAGGAACATTAGCTGTTCGACTTGCTGCAAACATAATTGCAGGACATTTATTATTAACACTTCTAGGTAATACTGGACCATCTATAACTATAAATTTAATTTCAATATTAGTTATTGGTCAAATATTATTGTTAATTCTAGAATCTGCTGTAGCAATAATTCAAGCATATGTTTTCTCTATTTTAAGAACATTATATTCTAGAGAAGTATATTAAACTTATGTTAACAACAAATTCAAATCACCCATTCCACTTAGTAGATTATAGACCTTGACCATTAACAGGAGCAATTGGAGCAATAGTGATAGTTTCAGGACTAGCAAAATGATTTCACTTATTTAATATTAATTTATTTATCATTGGAATAAGAATTACATTAATAACTATAATTCAATGATGACGAGATGTAGTTCGAGAAGGAACATATCAAGGATTACATACAGGATTTGTTTCAATTGGACTTCGATGAGGAATAATTTTATTTATTGCATCAGAAGTTTTATTCTTTTTTTCATTTTTCTGAGCATTTTTTAATAGAAGACTAGCACCAACAGTAGAATTAGGAATAATATGACCACCAATAGGAATTCAACCATTCAACCCAATACAAATTCCATTACTAAATACAGCAATCCTATTAACATCAGGAGTAACAGTAACATGAGCACATCACAGAATCATAGAATCAAATCATACACAAGCAATACAAGGATTATTCTTTACTGCTATCTTAGGGTTATATTTCACAATATTACAAGCATATGAATATTGAGAAGCACCATTTACTATTGCCGATGCAATTTATGGATCAACATTTTTTGTTGCAACAGGATTCCATGGACTACATGTAATTATTGGAACAATCTTTCTATTTACATGTTTAACTCGTCACTTAATAAATCAATTCTCCCAAAATCACCACTTTGGATTTGAAGCAGCTACATGATATTGACATTTCGTTGATGTAGTTTGATTATTTTTATATATTTCAATCTACTGATGAGGTAGATAACTATTTTTCTAGTATAAATAGTACATTTGACTTCCAATCAAAAAGATTGATCATTAATCAAGAAAAATAATTCTTAATTTATCAATTACAGCCATTATTAGATTCATAATTCCTATAATTGTAATAATTATTACAACCATATTATCAAAAAAATCAATCAATGATCGCGAAAAAAGATCACCATTTGAATGCGGATTTGATCCAAAAAGTTCTGCACGAATACCATTCTCATTACGATTCTTTTTAATTGCTGTAATCTTCCTAATTTTTGATGTTGAAATTGCATTAATCTTACCAATTGTAATTATTATAAAAACATCAAATATTATAATATGAACAATATCAACAATATTTTTTATTGTAGTATTAATTAGAGGACTTTATCATGAATGAAATCAAGGAGCTTTACAATGGGCAGAATAGGGTTATAGTTAATTATAACATTTGGGTTGCATTCAAAAAGTATTGATTTATTCAATTAACCTTAACTTGAATAAGAAGCGAATTATTGCAATCAGTTTCGACCTGAATAATTGGTAAATTTTTACCCTTATTTTAATTAATTGAAGCCAAAATAGAGGCATATTACTGTTAATAATATAATTGAATTAATTATTCCAATTAAGGAAATGTAAAGTTAATATAAAAGCTGCTAACTTTTTATAATAGCGGTTTAATTCCGTTAACATTTCTAATTTATATAGTTTAAATAAAACATTACATTTTCACTGTAAAAATAATATATTTTATATTTATAAATAAATACCTAAAAATATAAATATTTCCTTAACATCTTCAGTGTTACACTCTAATAAATAAGCTATTCAGGTAATAAAAAAAAAATAACACAATTAAAACTAATATTCAAAATATGAAAGTTAATAAATAAACCTTAAAATTAAAATCATATCAAGACTGAATATAATTGATTAAATAAATAAATAATCTATATAAACCCTGACCACCAAACAATTCAAATCAACCATAATCAAAAACCTTTGATAAATAATAACCAGTTTTTAAAGGTAAATATCTAATAAAACTAGTAGAAAGAAAAGGTATAAATCATATAGAACCAATAAATCTTACAAAAGACAATATATTCAAAGAAATTAAATTATTATTAAAACTAAAATTAGAAATTAAATAACCTAAATATGAACCTAAAATAACAACAGAAATAGTTAAAAATTTTAAATAATAAGGTAAAACAATTATATAAGGAACAGGAAAAATTAATCATGATAATAAACTTCCACCAAATACAGCAATAAATAATAAAGAAATCATACCAAATGAAATATAATAACTTTTATCATCAAAAGAAAAACTAGAATAAAAATTATTATCACCAGATATTGAATAATAATATAAACGAAAAGAATAAGAAGTAGTTAAACCAGTAGATAAAAAAAAAAAAAAAAAAATTAAAAAATTAATTCATCCTAAACAAACAATTTCAAGAATTAAATCCTTTGAATAAAAACCTGCTAAAAAAGGAATTCCACATAAAGATAATCTAGAAACATTAAAACAAACAGAAGTTAAAGGTATAAAATTAACAATTGAACCTATAAAACGAATATCCTGAGAATCCTTTAAATTATGAATTATTGAACCTGCACATATAAATAAAAGAGCCTTAAATAATGCATGAGATAACAAATGAAAAAAGGCAAGTTTAGCAAAACCTATAGATAAAATTCTTATTATTAAACCAAGCTGACTTAATGTAGAAAGAGCAATAATCTTCTTTAAATCAAATTCAAAATTTGCTCCAAGACCAGCTATAAACATAGTTATACAACCAATTAATAATAAAAATCAACCATAACCATAAGTGTTTAATATTGGTCTAAAACGAATTAATAAATAAACGCCTGCAGTAACAAGAGTTGAAGAATGTACTAAAGCAGAAACAGGAGTAGGTGCAGCCATAGCAGCAGGAAGTCAAGAAGAAAATGGAATTTGAGCACTTTTAGTTATAGAAGCAAGAATAATTAATATAGTAATAATCTTTATTTCAAAAGAATTTGAAATAAAATTATAATAATAAATATAATTTCAACCACCAAAATTTAATATTCAAGCAATTGAAATTAAAATAGCAACATCTCCAATTCGATTTGATAAAGCAGTTAATATACCAGCATTATAAGAATTTACATTCTGATAATAAATAACTAAACAATAAGAAACAAGACCTAAACCATCCCAACCTAATAAAATTCTAATTAAATTTGGTCTAATAATTAAAAGACCTATAGAAAAAATAAATATTAAAACAATAATAATAAATCGATTAATATTAACTTCAGTAGATATATAATCTTCTCTATAATAAATAACTAAAGAAGAAATATATATAACAAAAGACATAAATATTAAAGATATTCAATCAAAAATAAATGTCATAACTACTATTGAACCATTTAAACTAAAAAGCTCTCACTCAACAAAAACTCTATAATCAAAAATTAAATAATAAATACCTAAAAAAAAAATAGAAATACTAGATAAAAATAAAGAAAAAAAACTCAATGAACAAATAGAAAATATATACCCGACTTAAGATGAAAACTATTCATATCTTTGATTCCACAAAACAATATTTTTTATTAAAATACTTAAGCCAACTAAAAATAAAAATATTCACTCTTTAAACATAAAATATTTAAAGGTAATCAATGTAATAATAAAAGATGATATTCACGTAAAAATCCTAAAGAACAAGTATAAACTCCAGAATAATATAAACCATGTTGAGAATAAGAATATATATATAAAGTATAAACAGCTCTAAAAAAAAACAAAAAAATTAATATAATAAATCTAAAAGAAGACCAAGAAATAATTCTATTTAATAAACCTAATTCACCAAATAAATTCAATGATGGAGGAGCAGCTATATTTGAAGATCTAAGAAGAAATCATCAAAGTGATATTCTAGGTATAAGATTAATTATACCTTTATTAATTAATAATCTTCGTCTACCTAAACGTTCATAAATAATATTTGAAAGACAAAATAAACCAGAAGAACATAAACCATGACCAATTATTAAAGTTAATGAACCTATACAACCTCATCAATTTATAGTTATTAATCCACCAATTACTATTCTTATATGAGCAACAGAAGAATAAGCAATTAAAGACTTTAAATCAGCCTGACGAAAACAAATAAATCTTACAACAAAACCACCAAATAATCCTAAAGATAACCAAAAATAATTAAACTTAACTCCAAGAAAAGAAATTAATTTCATAACACGAAAAATACCATAACCACCTAACTTTAATAATACACCAGCTAAAATCATTCTACCAGAAATTGGAGCCTCAACATGAGCCTTAGGTAATCAAAGATGAAATAAAAATATTGGTATCCTTACTAAAAAAGCTAAAAAAATAAAAATATAAAATATGAAATAATAAGAACCAAAATCAATTAATAATGGAAAATAAAGAGTACAAGAACAATTATAAATTTTAAATAAAACTAATAATAATGGTAAACTAGCAACCAAAGTATAAAAAATTAAATAAATACCAGCTTGTAAACGCTCAGGTTGAAAACCTCAACCCAAAATTAATAATAAAGTAGGAACCAATCTAGATTCAAAAAAAATATAAAAAGAAAATAATCTTAATCTAGAAAAAGAACAAAATAATATAATTAATAAAAATAAAATAATAGAAATAAAAAAATTAGAATGATAAGAAGAAAAATAAACTGAACCTCTAGCAGTAATCATTAAAGAACAAATTCAAAAACTCAATAAAATTAAATTAAAAGAAAAATAATCAACTCCAAAAAAATAACTAATTATTCTTAAATCAGAAAAAGAATAAACAAGAACTATAAAAATAAATCTAGATAAAAATATTAAAGAATGAACCAATCATCAACAATTGTTTAATAAACAAAGAGGGATCAAAAAAATAATCATAAATAAATACTTTAACATAAAGATAAAACAAAAGAACTTAAAAAATCATTACCATGAGAACGAATTATAGAAACTAAAATTGAAAGACCTAATGCACCTTCACAAACCGAAAACACTAAAAAAATAACAGGAAAAAAATAATCAAAATCAAAACCAATAAGAAAAATAATAATTAATATAAATAAAGAAAGAACAATATATTCTAATCTTAATAAAACTATTAATAAATGTTTACGCTTAGAACAAAAAATATAAACACCAGAAAAATAAATTAATAAAGAGGTAAAAATAGAAAATATAAACATTAGTTTTAATAGTTTAAAAAAAACGCTGGTCTTGTAAACCAGAAATAAGTAAAGCCCCCCCACTTTTAAAACTTCAAGGATAAAAATAACTTCTATCTCTGGTCTCCAAAACCAATATTTTAAATTAAACTAATCCCTGAAATGATGAAAATAATAATTATAGCATTATCAAATATAATAAATATTAATTTTATTAAATTAAATCACCCTATATCAATAATAATATTTATTATTATACAAACATTTCTTGTTGGATTAATAACAGGAATAATAATAGAAAGATTTTGATTATCATATATTTTATTATTAACATTTTTAGGTGGTATAATAGTATTATTTATTTACATTACAAGAATCGCATCAAATGAAATATTTAAACCTAAATCAATGATATTAATTATTAATATTATTCTATTAATAATTATTTTAATTATTTTAATTATTATTGATAAAATAATATTTTTAGATTTAATTAAAAATTCAGAAACCAGAAATGTTAATAACAATATTAACTATCATGAAATAACTATATCATTAGATAAATTATATAATTTACCGATATCTTTCACAACAATAATAATAATAATTTATTTATTTCTTGCATTAGTAGCAACAGTAAAAATTACAAATATTAATAAAGGACCTATTCGTAAAATAAATTAACTAATGAATAAACCTTTACGATTAAGACAACCTTTAATTAAAATCCTTAATAACTCTTTAATTGATTTACCTGCACCTACTAATATTTCATTCTGATGAAATTTTGGATCATTATTAGGATTATGTTTAATTATCCAAATTGTAACTGGATTATTTTTAGCTATACATTATACACCTAATATTGAAATAGCTTTTAGAAGAGTAGTTCACATTTGCCGTGATGTAAATAATGGATGAATTATCCGGACATTACATGCAAATGGAGCATCAATATTCTTTATTTGTATTTATTTGCATGTAGGACGTGGAATTTATTATGGATCTTATATATATATAAATACATGAATAATCGGAACAATTATTTTATTTTTAGTAATAGCAACTGCATTTATAGGTTATGTATTACCTTGAGGACAAATATCATTTTGAGGAGCTACAGTAATTACAAATCTATTATCAGCTATTCCTTATTTAGGAACAGATTTAGTTCAATGAGTCTGAGGTGGATTTGCAGTAGATAATGCAACATTAAATCGATTTTTTACATTCCATTTTGTTTTACCCTTCTTAATTGCAGCTATAGCTGCAATTCATTTATTTTTTCTCCACCAAACTGGATCAAATAACCCAATTGGGTTAAATAGAAATATTGATAAAATTCCTTTTCATCCTTATTTTACATTTAAAGACTCAATTACATTTATTATTATAACTTCTTTATTAATTACATTATGTTTAATTAATCCATACATATTAGGAGACCCAGATAATTTTGTGCCAGCAAATCCTTTAGTAACACCAATTCATATTCAACCTGAATGGTATTTTTTATTTGCCTATGCCATTTTACGATCAATTCCTAATAAATTAGGAGGTGTAATTGCATTATTTTTATCTATTAGAATTTTAATAATTATACCATTTTATAATAAAACACCTTTTCGAGGCATTCAATTTTATCCAATTAACCAAATTTTATTTTGAATTATAATTATTGTTGTATGTTTATTAACATGAATTGGTAAACGACCAGTTGAAGAACCATATATTATAACAGGACAAGTATTAACTATAATTTACTTTTCCTATTTCATTATTAATGTACATGTAGCAAATATTTGAGATAAATTAATTAAAGAATAATTTTAATTAGTTAATTAGCTTAAGAAAAGCATATGTTTTGAAAACATAAAATTAGAAGTTTAATTCTTCTATTAACTTATTCTTTAAAAATTCAAATAAATAAAAGAAATTAATAAAATTTTTAAACCAATAAAAAAAAATAAAAAGTTTAATGATAAAGGTAAAAAACTCTTTCAAGATAAATATATTAATTTATCATAACGAAAACGAGGAAGAGTACCACGAACCCAAATGAATCCAAATGATATAATAGCTAGCTTAATAAAAAATATAAATGAATAAAAATCACCTCCTAAAAAAACTAAAGATAATAATATTCTTATAAAAATAATTCTTGTATATTCAGCTAAAAAAATTAAAGTAAATCCACCACCAGCATATTCAATATTAAACCCTGAAACTAATTCAGATTCACCTTCAGCAAAATCAAATGGAGTACGATTAGTTTCAGCTAAACATGAAGCAAAACAAGATAAAGCTAAAGGAAAAGAAATAATAATAAATCAACAATAAAACTGATAAATTATAAAATTAAAAATATTAAATCTACCAATTAAAATAATTAAAGATAATAAAATCAAAGCTAATCTAACCTCATAAGAAATAGTCTGAGCAACTGAACGTAAAGAACCTAATAATGAATACTTTGAATTTGATGATCAACCAGCAATTATAACAGTATAAACGCTTAATCTAGTACAACATAAAAAAAATAAAAACCCATAAGAAAAAGAACACATGTAAGTTAAGTAAGGAAAAACAACTCAAATAATTAAAGAAAGTATTAAATTAAAAATAGGAGAAAAATAATAAAGAAAATAATTTGATATTAAAGGAATTGGTTGTCCCTTACAAATTAACTTAATAGCATCACTAAAAGGTTGAGGAATACCAATAAACCCTACTTTATTTGGACCTTTACGAATTTGAATATAACCTAAAACCTTACGCTCTAATAAAGTTAAAAAAGCTACACTAATTAAAACACAAATAACTAATAAAATAAAATTCAAAATAAATATAAATAAATCATATAATATCAATACTATTTGTAGAAAAAATCCACATAAATGAATTCTAAATTCAACACATTTATCTGTCAAAATAGTAAAAATTAGTTTTTAGTCAATTAATAAAAAATATTTCATTCATGTGGTCCTTTCGTACTAATATGAATACTACTAAATCTTAGGATAGAAACCAACCTGGCTTACGCCGGTCTGAACTCAGATCATGTAAGAATTTAAAGGTCGAACAGACCTAATTAATGGGTTACTGCACCCAAAATTTTTCTTAATCCAACATCGAGGTCGCAATCTGCTTTGTCAATATGAGCTCTCGAAAACAATTACGCTGTTATCCCTAAGGTAACTTAATCTTATAATCATAAATTATGGATCAAAATAAACATAAATTAATGAATTAATAATGAAAAGTTTATCTATTCTTCATGTCACCCCAACAAAACATTAACATTAAATAAAGAAAGAATATCTAAAAACTATATATAAATAAAATGTCAAGCTCTATAGGGTCTTCTCGTCCTAAAGAAAAATTTAAGCCTTTTAACTTAAAAGTTAAATTTTAAAATTTATTAAGAGACAGTTGATTTTTCGTCAAGCCATTCATTCCAGCTCCTAATTAAGAAACTAATGATTATGCTACCTTTGCACGGTCAAAATACCGCGGCTATTTAAATTTATCAGTGAGCAGGCTAGACCTTAAAATATAATCAAAAGGACATGTTTTTGATAAACAGGCGAAAATCAATTTTGCCTAATTCCTTATAATAAATTAATAAAAGAAAATAATGTAAACAAAATTAATATACTAATTTAATCATTATTACAAAAAATTAATGATTAAATTTTTCATCTTAATAAAAAATCTAAAATTATTATAAAATCTAAATAAAAAATAATAAACTAAAACGAAATCTTAAAAATAGCTGGTTTAAAGCTTATTTTTTTATCTTAAATTAAATAAATTATAGAATATAAAGCTTTAGAGCTTATCCCCTAAAGAATTAATAAGTTTATATTATAAATTAAAAAATTAAATTTAACTATAAACTATAAAAAATTTAATTTTTTCTTAAGAAACTAAATAACTTAGGAAACGATTAACATTTCATTTCTATAAATAAATTAATAATAATTTTAATACATTAAATATAATTTATTTATAAATCAACCTAAATTGAGAATAATAAATAAATATTATAATTTTGATTAACCCTGATACAAAAGGTACAATAAATAAAATCTACTTTTTATAATTTAAATAAATATTTCATAAACCATTTACATTAAAAATAAACTATAATAATAATAATTAATTCTATAAAATATACTAAAACACATGAACCAATAAAATTATTTATATTAAATAAAAAATAAAAACAAAGAAAAAAAATAATAAATTAAATAATCAAGACATCCTGAATTGCACAGAAATAAATTCAGTGTAAATGAATAACTTTACTAATAAGATATGTCTTGATACCTTACTAGATACACTTTCCAGTACATCTACTATGTTACGACTTATCTCACCTAAATAAAATTCTATTTTTTAAATTAAAAATAACAATTAATAATGAGAGTGACGGGCGATGTGTACACACCTTAGAGCCAATATCAATTAAATTAAATAAATCAAATTACTATCAAATCCACCTTCATTAATGTATTACAACATTTCAATCCATTATATATAAAAATATATTGTAACCAACCTCCTCTTAATTATTAGCTGCACCTTGACCTGAAATACTTTATAATAATAAATAAAGAAAATTATTACTCCAAAAAGATTTTCTGATAACGGAGATATACAAACAAATAAATCAAGTAAAGTTAATCGTGTACTATCAATCACGGGGTAGGTTCCTCTGAATGGAATAAGATACCGCCAAATTCTTTGGGTTTTAAGATCATAACTATAAGTACCCCAGTAAATAAACTTTACACTAAAAATAATAGGGTATCTAATCCTAGTTTATTATTTAAGTTTCACAGATTCATAAAAAGAGATTTCTAAAAATTTTAAATTTCACCTTATAAATTTTAAATACAACTCTAAAATATAAATAACTGTTATAACTAAAAATATTCACTTGCATTAATCGTATAACCGCGGCTGCTGGCACGAAATATGCCAATACTAAATCAATTACTAATTCCAAAATAACTTGATAATTAAATTAAATCACTGCTAAAAGAACATTTAGTTAAACAAAACTTACTTATAATACAAAGAAAAAGCGAATAAATAAGCAAGAATAAAACTTTAATTAAATAAATGAAACATAATCATCAAAAATTAAATTAATAAAATAAAAGCTGATAAAAAAATTAAGAAATAATACAAGAACTAAACACAAAAAATTTAAAAAATATAAGAATCAATCTCCCAAACAATGACAACAACAACTTCTCTATTATATATAAATAAAGATAGATATGGAACGTGTATTCTAATAAATGTTTTGTTTTCTTTCTTATCTTTTATTTAATCTTTCTTTTCACTGCTTAACAAAGAAAGATTAAATAATATAAATAATTTAATCTAATACAATATTCAATTTAATATAATATGTATTAGTATAATATTAAATCCATTATCTTAATAAATATGCAATTATATTTAATATAATATAATTAATTTAATTATATACCATTATATTATATATATAATAATTAATTATATTAATATAATATTTTTATTATATAATTAAAACTTATTGTTTATATAATATTCATATAAATTATTGTACTATTATAAAATACAATAATAATCTCCTTTTCCCTAAAAAAATAGGTAGCTACAACTTTTGATAAATATATAAATTAAAATAATCGATTATTGTAAATAAATAAACTTATAATGATATATTGAATTAAATGATATATATATTATTAAATTATTTATATTAAAAACAATATAGGATAAGTAATAAATGTCAATTATTATTCAATTTTTATTTGACTTAATGAAATACCTAAGAAAAAATCCAGAGCAAGTAACTTTTAATTTACACATAAAATATAGAA